TTTCCACACCTCCGGATATCTGGTGCCAAATTGTCGCCCCTTTCCTTATTTCTTTGATAATAGAGTTGGCTATCTTTGTGGCATCGATTGTACAAGTTCGTGAAGAGGGCTGGACGAGTGGAATGAGGGAAAGCGGCTCGATCGACAAAAAAGAAGAGTAGCCTCCCTAGAACCTGGCAAAGTCATTATCAATGAATTCCCGAGCAATTCTCAACCAACATATGCGATTCATTCCCGTAAAGATTATAACACACAAGAAGACTCCTTACCGCTCCGTGGGGAGCGGGATGAGTGATACATCTGGCGAGCGCCGGTGAAGAACGCAAGCAAAGCTGGAGCTCGGGTATTGATATATTCCATCAAGAGAAAGGAGGCAGACTGGTAAGAAGGCCGACCACATAGGGGGGGCGAACCGAAAAACTCAGCTTTTCGGAGCGGACCAATCTTCCGTGCCGCCCCCCCCCTTACTCTCTCTCTATAAAAAAGCCTGCGGGAAGCGCGAAGAGCTAAGCCACTAATGTCGTGGCGAAGGTTAGACCTCATAAAGTCAGCGAAGCTAAGGTTTCGTATGTGTTATATCCTTTCGATCGAGCGAGAACTTATAAGGAAGGCCTTCATTGCCCTTTGAAAAAAGTAAAAAAAAAAGAGCGCTAGGGAAGAGAGAAAGTAGCAGAAGTGCTTCTAGATCTCATGGAATAAGGCAGAATTTCTAACAAAACTTTCCACCTCTTGCTTTCATAGAAAAAAGAATTTAGGAGATGAAATCCCGATTACATTACTGCAGGCCAAAATTTTATTTGAAAGAGCAAGCCAGAGAAAAGAAGCGTTTAGATAATACCTTATCTCCTAATCTCATCTACTGAAAAAGGGAGCCCCCTTGATCACCTGAAGAGATTTTTAGGCAGAATTGGCATAATTATTACCGTGAGGATTGAGCTGCCAAAAGAGATTATCCTCCTTTGGGCTGGAAGAGAAGATTTATGCAGTCCATAGAAAAATAAAAAGAAAAAAGTATTCTGAAGCCAAATGCTCTTGGATGGGTAGTTGAATAGGGGGATAAATCCTTTTTTCTCCTTTATATTGAATGTAGTCAATCACTTTGAGGTCATGAGAACAAAGAGTCATAGAGATGTGAGAAGTTTTGCTTTCGCTATCGACTGACCGTCCTGTTAGCAGTGCTATACTAGATTGGCACCCTAACTGGTACCTATACAGCTACTCCTTGTCAGTTGCTATATTTTTTCACCTTGAGGCTGAGAGGTTAACTCCTTCCACTCTCAACCGCCTTTGCTTATCTTACTAGTAGCTCTATCTATTGGTACCAGCCAGGGAACTCCCTCTTTGCGAGCTACTTACTTTATCTGAACCCTCTACCGACAGATGCGCGAATTGCACTGGTCATTGTGCGGAATGCCCTCTAAGCCAGTCAGTCAATGGAGGGACCGGGGCGCTAGGTATTTTCTTTCTTCTGGCCGTAGGTGTGATCAATGCCATTGAGCTTCGGTACTCTAAAATAGTAGTCGGAATTCGCTTCTGAGTGAGCTTCCTTCCTTATGCTCTGGTCTGACCTTCACGAACAACTTTCTTTCAGCTACCAACTTCAAAGCTTGATCTCATCTCTCTTCTTTTGAAAGTTTAGTACTATTATTGTTGGCATGGAAGGAGTTCATCTTGAATTGCCAGTACAGTGATTGGAGGTCTTCCTCACCTGTTCTAGTGACATAGGCCCATCCGGTCGAGAGAAGAGACTTGAGATTAGCCACTAGGTGAAGTACCAAGGAGAGGATCGGCTTCAGCCATAACCAATACGGAGGGATTGACATAGTAAAGGAGGCTAAACAAAGCTATCAAAGGGATGTGCCCAGGCTCGGAATATCCTTCTTTCGTACCCAAGAGTAGCCCTATTTCTAATAGGAGCAATTCAAGCATTAATTAGTACTACCTCAGATCTAAAAGGAAAGGAAGGAGAATAAGGGAAGGTGCCAAGTAGCTGATTGCACATTACTAAGGCAAGGAATAAGACGTCTGAGAAGGGATGCCGAAAAAAGGCTTCAATTGTTTCTGGTGCAAAGTCAGTAGTACTAGGGCCTTCGAGTTGGAATTTCCAACTATAAACAAGTGTAGCGAAGTCACCTCCATTCTCGATTTCTATTGCGACAGAGGGAGGTATCATAATAGAGTCAAAATCACGATTAGAGTCAGTCCGGATAAAAGGAAGAATCCAATCTCCTTCTTCCTGATCTTATTGGCCTTACAGCGGGCCTAAGAGCAAGGAAGTCTCAACTCCCCAATCCCCCAGGGTGAGGGGTGAACCTTCTGTCTGATTCAATCTCATCTATTGCTGCTTTCGAATCGGCTGAAAGAGTATTTTGATGTCACTTAGGAGAAGTATAGGGAAGTGTGCCTGAGTCTTCTATAATAAGTAGTTGTGACTCGGTCTAGCTAGGACAGAGCCATCCTAAAGAGACTTTCTTCTGTTCTAGGTTTCCACAAAGCGGTATCAGGGTATGAGAACGCCTTTCTCCTATATATAATCAAGTCTTTGGTTTAGATCAATCAATCCTCAATCCGGGCTCAATGACCGGAATGAATGGCTTTCTCCTGTCTCCTCATGGATCCAACTATTAGGTTCGTGGGTTTGTGGTCCGTGCCTAAAGCAACTCTTTTCCATTCGCGAACGTTTAAGAAGTCATCTCCTGATTCGTTGATCTATTGAGCTAAGGCAGCTCTGCATATAGTGTTTTAGACTCATACTTCATCGCCGCCTGGTCCTTTCGAACCTTAATCTTAAGAAATTCCTGAACGAGAAAGCGGTATGTATGGTTGGCGTATGCCTGGAAACTAGTCCAGAATGATATCATCAACTGCACGATAGACCATGAGTAAGCACTTTTGACAGCAAGAGAAGAGTCCTCCTCCTCACAAGGACCGACTCCTTTAGGTGCGAGGTGCGATCAACCGCGAAAAGTCAGTAATAAAGAATCCGCTCTCCGGTAAGCGAAGGAAAGCAGGTCAAAGCCTGCCAAGGCGTCAAGGCAGTTCGACAAAGGCAGAAAGAGTCTCCGTCCTGAACACAGAAGGAAGGCGGGTTTGTCAATGCTTGAACTGATTGATCTAAGTGAGCTACGAGGTTAGTCTTCTAGGATCAACTTGCTTCAAAGTGCCCATTAATGATTTGTTAATTTCAGGAATGATCCTATCAGTGATTATGTACTAGGCTTATCTAATGAATTGAGTCTTCCAAGAAAGGTTTCTAATGAATCTGCTAATTGAGGTTCTAGATTCGTTCAAAAGGCAGAAAGGAATAGGCTAAGGGCCGTACCTTAATGATCCCTAACCATATTGATGTTCCTGAGTTCTAGTCTTTCTGGTAGCCAATGATCTAAGGGAGCTAGCAGTGCAAAGATACTCAAAAGTGGTACGCGCGCATAAAAAAGCGGTTGGACGGTGTCTTTCTCTGTTTTGTTCCTTCCTCGGCAAGCTTGGGAGTTTCCTGATGTAAGCTCCCTGGGTACGGTTTCGGAGTTTATGTAAATGCCCTATCTTCAAAGGAAGCTGCTGACTTAAGGTATCCCCTGATCCGAGGGTGAGCTAGAATTTCGTATGGTGAAGAGGAAAGGAAGAAGTCATTGTAAAGGAAGACGACATTTACCATTTCCGCTGCCTGCCTAAAGGCTTATTGGTAGCTCTTAGGTTCTCTGTCAGTAGAGTGATTGCCAAAACCTAGGTATGTTTTCGGAGAATAATAAGAAGAGACGGTTGTAGCTTTTAGAGACTATCCTCTGCAGCTGTAGCTACGTGGAAGCCAGCTGCTTAAAGACAGGCCCCCTAACCATTCCGCTATTCCTGCCCTAAAGCAAGGGAATCCGCTCTGACCCACCACCCTGGTAGGAATTGCCAGATTTACAGTTTCTGAATCCTTGTAATACAAGTTCTTTCCTCTAACGATGGCTACGAACTACGCGAACTGAACTGTCAAGGCTTTCAAACCAAGACTGAGAAAGCTCAATCAATAAAGAGTATTTTAGTGGAATGGCTTAACTTACTCCCCATACGAGACCGGAAAGGAAGCTAGCGAACCTAGGGTCAACACCAAGGTAGGGGCAAAAGGGAAAAGAACGATGTTTGATGTGAACGGAAGCAAGCATTTCGCTAAGAAAGCAAAACAGGAAGCGGCGATAGCAAACATTACCCTCACTCAGAACAATATGCTCTTGGGAGACATGAAGCACAATCAACCTCTCTACCTTAAGACTTCTAACATGGTCGATTCTAGATAGAGCACGGTAACCCCCAACCCCCTACTCTACAAAACAAAGAGTGGAAAATCTCTTCATAGGGTACTGTAGCTGTACAGCCATAGTACCATAGGGATGGTGAGAGTTCATAAGAGCCCGAATTTAGATAGGTGAAAGATCCTTACTCAAATTACGAACCCTGAACCTCTTTGCGAATTCACAGCTGAACCTTGATGGGAAATCATAGATTTCTGATAGGAAAGAAAAAGCCCAATTACCCAAAATTCTTTCATATACACGAGCGTCCTCCTACATTGTCCCCTAGTACAGCATACTTAAGAAAGCGGTTTCCAGGGTCAACCTGTTTAACTGCATGCCAGACCACTAAGTGATGAGACCGTGCAAACAAAGGCAACGAGGAGCGCTAGCCGGAACTGGACAATGGGTGGGTGTCCAACAAACATTCCTTAGCTAAGAAGGATTCATTCACCGCAGCTTCTCTTACTAGCAGATGAAACTAGCAACATCACATCATATAGAATACCGATTGACAGGCATTCAAGTCTATCTTATAGTTTATGTTGATGATCTCATTGTTTCCGCGAGCGCATCCTTCATTTCCAAGCTTTATTTCTATCGTAATTTTTCCATCTGGGCGCCTCGCCTATTCATTCTTTTTTGGGGTGTATAAAGCCACGGAGCGATTCAGGCATCTATCTTATTGTATTGACGCAATTGGAAGATCAGGATTTCTCCCTGCCG